AAAGTCTGAAGGCAGGAACGGAGTCCGAGTCAGCTGTCTCCATAGAAGGTATAAGCAGATTTTTTGGTTAAGGGAGATAATGGGTTGCCTTGGCATCTTTCTCTTAGACTCCGCTTTCCCTCTTTTTTCTCTATTCCATTTTCTCTATTCTTTTTTTTATTTCCATCTCGCGATTCTTTCCCTCGTTCCTTTTCTCTTGGGCATTTCACTTGGAATGCAGTGCATTCTTTTCGATCTTGTACCCTATCTATCCTATCTATGTAGGCTTGCTTCGCATAGGCTACACAAGCTTCGGTGCGGTACACTGAACACCAAGCCAATCTCGACGAAGCTTATTCAGCTAATCCGAAGATTAGACACAAATGGAAGAATGAACACAACCAACATCTCTTCATTGTTCCAGTCGCCACAAGATCACTACTCCAAGAAAGTAGTTGAATTGATATCCCCCGACTAAGGGATCTAAGCCTAAATTCAAGCCAAATTCTAAACATGTTCACTTATGTTATAAGAACATAGTTGCTAGAAGAATGGCACTAGAAATTGTCTTCGGTACAAGCTGGTAGATGGTTCTTACTCCGGTCAGTTGACTTTATACTAAACCATCGGATAGCCAACTAGTTAGAAATAGAATTTCCATGTTGATTGAGCGGAGTTGCTCGGAACAAGGTCTTTTTGGGGGAAAGGGAAAGAAGGGGAGATGGCGTACTGTCGAAGAGAAATCAATCTTAGTAGTGGCGAAGGACCGGAGCTTTCTTATTTGATTGAAAGATAGGAGGCCTTGGCCCCCTTCCCTTCGCTGCGTTCAGGTTTGCAATTCGGGAGGGAGCCTAAAGCCGCCCAACTACTCTATGCATTCATATAAGGCAACCATTAGGTTGGTCGGACAAAGAAAAGTTTTTTCTCTCCGACATATGGTCCAACCGGGCAGAAGTGATAGAACTAGCTCCCCGTGACTCATTACCATGGGGGCTCGAAGTCTAGCCGCCGATAGCTTTTTACTATGTATGGTATGGAGCCGTGCCTCTCGATATGGTTCTATATATAGCGTGTCTCTCTCTACATCGAGTTCAGAAAATGTTGACCAACGAGACTTTTTTTTTAAGACATTCTATCAGATGAAAGAAGACCGTAGGCCTAATGCAAGTAATGTAAGTCTTTTTTCGTTAGGGGGAAAGAAAGGGATGGGCTCTTCCCATCCAAGAGATCGAGTGATTCCCGGAAGGTTTGCTAGAGCGCATTTCTTGTAGGCATTGGGCTAATCTTTCATAAGGAAATTCTATTAGAGTTCGGTGCGAGGTCAGTAAAGCTACGCTCATTTATGATCCACTGATCGAATCCGAATGAACTGGGACACCCAGACCTTTTGCGGAAGCAAACCCTGCATTTCCATACGAAATTCCTTTAGTAGCATTCTCAGGTCGGTAGGTTGATTTGGGCAACCCATACTTCTCACCCGCTTAAACAAGATGAAACTAACACTCCTTCGAGGAAAGACGAAGAGCGCGGAGAGAGTGTTCGGGGAAAAGAGCCTGGAGAAATTTCACGATAACTGCGGAGGGAATGCGGCTTTATTAGTACTCTGTGAAACCGGTAGATTTATTTAGTAGGGGCTTCCCAGACCCCCTTGAACGCTGTGTCAGGGATATGAGATTCACTTATTAGAAAATATTGCAAAGTGCCCTTCCAACCATCGGCAACAATCGGTGAATCGGCTTCAGTATAGGGATATTACCCCTATGTCAGTTGGATTCGTGAACAAAGAGATGGCATGTCCCCGGCTCGTATCTTAAGTATGTCAGTTGCTTCTGTCTGTAACAAAGCATTCTTGCAGCAAGAGGGCATTCGAAAACAGTAAGAGCATCTTCTTCTTCAATTGCGCTACCAGCTCCAATAGCAAAGACCGATGCGGTGGTAATGCCGTTGCTTCTGATCTCTCTGCTCTTGCTAGCAATGACATTTGAGGAAAAAGGCTAGGCTCCTCATCTCGTTCAGTCTTGATGGCAGCTAGTTCCTTTATTACGTCGTTCAGTTCAAAGAGTCATTCTGGCATCTGCTTTCAATGCTTGCTAGTAAACAGTGGTTGTCTCTTTGAGACCCTCTCGCCCAACCATATAAGGTATTAAAGTGCTTTTTAGTAATACGATACGTTGTGAAGAGTCGATTCAACAAGAGGAATCAGAGCTTATCTCTCTGGTCACTTCGATACTTTGAGAACAGTGAGAGCAGAATCCGAAGAAGACTTTCAGATGTCACTTGCTTTCCTTCCTAACTACAGAAATTCCCTTTCGCCTTCCGCTCCTAGTCCACTTTTCTAAAAAGAGAATATCGCTTTGTCATTCAATTCTTCCTATTCTCCTGCTACAAATGCCAAAACAAACACTAATTCAGTCTAATGCGCCTACCCTGGGTCACGAGCTGCCTTAAGGCATGCCTTTAACCCTACTCCTAAGCCCTTCCTCCACCAAGAGAAACCCTAGGAGAAGACCATGCTACCATAGAGAAGGGGAAGCCCACCTCGGAAGCCATTTGACCATAAGTTCACAGCTTAGGATCATAAGGAAAGATCCCATCCCGTCTTTACTTTAAAGCAATGGTCTACGACTCCGCAGCTTGCTTAGGAGAGCTCCAACGCTACCATTAAGAGAAGGATCACAAGCCCTAGTCCCAAGCTAAACAGCATATTCATCTGCACCTGAAAGGGAAAAATATGAAGCAAGACCTTATTTTATTTATTTAAGCTTCTTGAACAAAAGCAATTCTCTCTCCTGCCCTCCAACAGAATAAATGGCATCGGATCTAACTCCACTCTCTCCCTTTCCGGCTTAGCCTACCGCTCCGTGGGCTTCTATCCCCCTGGTCGTATTCAAAGGATCTCTCAAGAGTGAAAATCTCTCTCCCCTTCTTATGGCATCACAGCCTATTCTATTCTCTACTCTCTACCAGCTTCTGAAACAAGATCGGATTGGTGAAATCTTTCAGACCCTCGGCTCACTTCACTACCTTTAGAGAAAACAGTTCCAGGAGAAGACGAAGAAGACTCTCGGATGGCACTTGCTTTACTAACTGTAACGGGATCTTCTTCTTTATAATAGTTACTACCTCCTCTTCACATAAAACCATTCGTTCAGAGTCGACAACTGCGGTGCGGATAGGCCCCTCCCCAATGCTCTTATTCCTACTTGCGGATTCTCTCCATCTAGGAAAGAAAGCCAACATGTTGGCCTGGGCGATGATTCGATTCTTCTTAGCCGATGTTGGTTCTTTCGATCGAGAAAGAGAAAGATAACTCTTATTCATCCGGAAGTGACTGAACTAGCCTTTGGGCTTAAAAAATCGCTGTCGCACCTTCACTCTTTGTATTTGTCGGCCTTACTAGCGCTACTGCTAATGTTGGCGTAAGGACTCTTTATCGGATACTTCTATCTTTTTGGGAGGCCTAATTTCTGCAGCTTCTTCTGTAACAGCTTTTTTATTCCTCCCCTCGGCTCGGGAAGGACTGTAAGAGGAATAGCCTATCTTCTATCTAGCCTTGAGCCCGGTATCTTGATTGCTGCTACTTTGATTTACCCCGAGCCGGTGCCGGGGCCAGCGTCTATGTTGAAGGGGATAGACGGCTTATTTCGCTCCTAAATCCATTTAGCCTTTCTCCGGAACTACTTTTAATACCGATACGGGACCACCTTCCCAAATCAAATGCAATTGATTCAAGAACAGCAAGAACAGCTGCTCACTCGGTCGTAGGGAAAAGAGTAAGTGATAGTCATCCATCGCCTTGAGCGGAGCCTGGTCTGGGATCGATCCCTTTTCTTTTAGCCAAGTCAAGTAGTCCAATACCAGCTTCTTCAACAGAATAGCTGCGGGCTCGTGCAAAGAGTAATTCTGTCTTGATGGCAACTATCAAGCTCAGTTGCTTCCCTTTGGGATATATAGACTTTGAATCAAGGCTTCGAACCTTTCATCCCTTCGGTCCTTACCATGGGAAAGAGCCTAGCCTTCGAGCTAATCCGACTTCACTCTTTCTCGCAGCTATTGAAATGGCTGCTATCTTCCTAAACAGGAAAGGGGGAAGAGCTGCTAAGAGCATATGCCACGAATTCCGTCTAAGATAAATCGATTCCAACCCCGGCTCAGGAGCTTCCTTAAGCCATGTCCATACTAAAAGAGCTAAATCGGATGGTGACTAGATTCATTCCGTAGCACGGGATTATGTAAGAGCATCTAGAATAATAGCTAGGCATCAGTTTGAGTTCGAGATCGAGACCCAGAAGTAGAGATAGAGGCAAAGGTTGCAGCAGGAGGGAGAGACGGTTCAATACCCGATTTGAGAACCAGGTAACCTAGCATCCTCACCCATTGAACCATAGTACAACGCTTTCCTTCGCTTACGTCCGAACCCATCATTCTTGGATCGATATCCAGTTCCACCAGCGGCAGAGAGAGCGATTGGGGGGGTCGATGGCTGTCGTCAGCTCGTGTCGTGAGAAGAATGGAAGACTACTTTGCTCTGCTGGATGTGGATGCGTCGGATCGCGTACATCTAGTGCAGTGGAACTCACCTCTTTCTGTTGACAGCTAGACCCGACTTTCTCTTTCAAATCACTTCGTAGCTTGTTAGGCCATCGGTAGAGGACTATACTCTCGTGCTTGTTTCAGGACGAATCTAGGGCTAGGGCTTCGTTCTAGCTCTTGCTCGCGCATTTGGGCTCTTCTCGCGGTAGAGCCTCTCGCCTATCGCGTATAGGCTTATTCACTCTTCTATAGCGCTTATCGAGGGAATTGAGCTTAGCCCTGTTGTTCCCATAATCCGTCTTTAGGAAGAGGCTCAGAGCCATCGAAGGGACCGATCTTGATGGGCTTATGTATGCAGCTGAACTCTGTTTTCTTCCTGATGTCGTGATTCACCACAAGTTCAAGGTCCCAGAGTTGGAAAAGAATGATGATACGACTTGTCCGAAGAGCGACCCGGTCATGTACTGTAGGAAGATGGCAGCCTGCAC